GTCCTTGTAGCTTACCAAAAGCATAACACTGAAGATGTTAAGACGGCAGCTACACGCACCCAAGGACAAGAGACTTGGTCCCAACCTTACCGTTAGTTTTTGCTAGGCATATACATGCAAGTATCCGCGATCCAGTGAAGTAAGCCCTGAAAACCCCTAACACGGGTAAATAGGAGCGGGCATCAGGCACACCACCCCGTAGCCCAAGACGTCTTGCAATTGCCACACCCCCACGGGTCATCAGCAGTAGTTAACATTAAGCAATGAGTGCAAACTTGACTTAGCCATAGCAAATTCAGGGCTGGTAAATCCTGTGCCAGCCACCGCGGTCATACAGGAAGCCCAAATTAACGTTACAACGGCGTAAAGTGTGGTCACATGTTATCCAAGTAGCTAAGATTAAAAGGCAACTGAGCTGTCATAAGCTAAAGATGCCCATAAGGCCTCTCCCATCAAAGAAAATCTTAGAACAACGATCAATTGAAATCCACGAAAGCCAGGACCCAAACTGGGATTAGATACCCCACTATGCCCGGCCCTAAATCTTGATGCTCCCCCCCCCACCCGAGCATCCGCCCGAGAACTACGAGCCTAGCGCTTGAAACTCTAAGGACCTGGCGGTGCCCCAAACCCACCTAGAGGAGCCTGTTCTGTAATCGATGATCCACGATATACCTGACCATTTCTTGCCAAAACAGCCTACATACCGCCGTCGCCAGTTCACCTACCCTGAAAGCCCAACAGTGAGCGCAATAGCCCCACCACGCTAATAAGACAGGTCAAGGTATAGCCTATGGAATGGTAGCAATGGGCTACATTTTCTAGAATAGAACATAACGGCAAAAGGACATGAAACTGTCCCTGGAAGGCGGATTTAGCAGTAAAGTGGGACAATCGAGCCCTCTTTAAGCCGGCTCTGGAGCACGTACATACCGCCCGTCACCCTCCTCGCAGGCGCCCAACCCCCCCCCCATAACTAATACATTTTTTCAGCCAAAGATGAGGTAAGTCGTAACAAGGTAAGTGTACCGGAAGGTGCACTTAGACTACCAAGACGTAGCTTTAAAGAAAGCATTCAGCTTACACCTGAAAGATATCTGCTCGCACCAGATCGTCTTGATGCCAAAATCTAGCCCAATCTACATCAACCCAAAATAACAAAACTACTCACTACACCCAACCAAAGCATTTGCTAGTCCCAGTATAGGCGATAGAAAAGACACCATTGGAGCGATAGAGATCACGTACCGTAAGGGAAAGATGAAATAACAATGAACAAGCCAAGCTATAAACAGCAAAGATAAACCCTTGTACCTTTTGCATCATGGTCTAGCAAGAAAAACCAAGCGAAATGAATTTAAGTTTGCCATCCCGAAACCCAAGCGAGCTACTCACGAGCAGCTATTGTTGAGCGAACCCGTCTCTGTGGCAAAAGAGTGGGATGACTTGTTAGTAGAGGTGAAAAGCCAATCGAGCTGGGTGATAGCTGGTTGCCTATGAAACGAATCTAAGTTCACTCTTAATTCTCCTCCAAGGAAACTCACGAACCCTAATGAAGCGAATTAAGGGCAATTTAAAGGAGGTACAGCTCCTTTAAAAAAGAGTACAATCTCCGCAAGCGGATAAATACACAACCATTAAAACTAATGTGGGCCCTCAAGCAGCCACCAACAAAGAGTGCGTTAAAGCTCAGTACCCCAAAAATACAAAAACTACATGAATCCCTCACCAATAATAGGCTAACCTATATTTCAATAGGAGAATTAATGCTAGAATGAGTAACCCGGGTCCTCCCTCTTCAACGCAAGCTTACATCCACACATTATTAACAAATCCCCAATATACGACTAATCCAACAAGCAGAGTATTAAACAACTTGTTAACCCGACAGAGGAGCGTCCATCAAGAAAGATTAAAACCTGTAAAAGGAACTAGGCAAGCACGTCAAGGCCCGACTGTTTACCAAAAACATAGCCTTCAGCAAACCAACAAACAAGTATTGAAGGTGATGCCTGCCCGGTGACCCGATGTTTAACGGCCGCGGTATCCTAACCGTGCAAAGGTAGCGCAATCAATTGTCCCATAAATCGAGACTTGTATGAATGGCTAAACGAGGTCTTAACTGTCTCTTACAGGCAATCGGTGAAATTGATCTCCCTGTGCGAAAGCAGGGATAAACCCATAAGACGAGAAGACCCTGTGGAACTTTAAAACCAAGGACCACCTTAAAACATACACTATTCCCCCCCACCGGGCTCACTCCACTAACAAGCTAATGGTCCACGTTTTTCGGTTGGGGCGACCTTGGAGCAAAACAAAACCTCCAAAAATTAGACCACACCTCTAGACTGAGAGCAACCACTCAACGTGCTAATAGCAACCAGATCCAATATAATTGATCAATGGACCAAGCTACCCCAGGGATAACAGCGCAATCCCCTCCAAGAGTCCGTATCGACGAGGGGGTTTACGACCTCGATGTTGGATCAGGACATCCTAGTGGTGCAGCAGCTACTAAGGGTTCGTTTGTTCAACGATTAATAGTCCTACGTGATCTGAGTTCAGACCGGAGTAATCCAGGTCGGTTTCTATCTATGATGAGCTCTTCCCAGTACGAAAGGATAGGAAAAGCAGGGCCAATACCACAGGCAAGCCTTCGCCTTAAGTAATGAAGCCAACTAAATTACAAAAGGCCATCACCCCACATCACATCCTAGAAAAGGACCAGCTAGCGTGGCAGAGCTCGGAAAATGCAAAAGGCTTAAGTCCTTTAACTCAGAGGTTCAAATCCTCTCCCTAGCTTTACTTCTTCTTCCCCATGACAAACTACCCACTACTAATCAACCTAATCATAGCCCTTTCCTACGCCGTCCCCATCCTAATCGCAGTAGCCTTCCTCACACTAGTAGAACGCAAAATCCTAAGCTACATACAAGGCCGGAAGGGCCCAAACATTGTAGGCCCCTACGGACTACTTCAGCCCCTGGCAGACGGAGTAAAGCTATTCCTCAAAGAACCCATCCGCCCGTCAACATCCTCCCCCATCCTATTTACCGCCACCCCAATACTAGCCCTCCTCTTGGCAATCTCAATCTGAACCCCACTCCCCCTACCATTCTCCCTCGCGGACCTCAATCTAGGCCTCCTATTCCTACTGGCCATGTCAAGCCTAGCGGTGTACTCTATCTTATGGTCAGGATGGGCCTCAAACTCCAAGTACGCCCTAATCGGAGCACTACGAGCTGTGGCCCAGACCATTTCCTACGAAGTCACCCTAGCAATAATTCTACTATCCGTCATCCTACTTAGCGGAGGCTACACCCTCAACACCCTCGCGGTAGCCCAAGAGCCCCTGTACCTTATCTTCTCGTGCTGACCCCTAGCCATAATGTGGTACGTCTCTACACTTGCTGAAACAAACCGCGCCCCCTTTGACCTAACAGAGGGGGAGTCAGAATTAGTATCAGGCTTCAACGTAGAATACGCAGCAGGGCCATTCGCCCTATTCTTCCTAGCGGAATACGCCAACATCATGCTCATAAACACACTAACCACCCTTCTGTTCTTCAACCCAAGCTTCCTAAATCCCCCCCAAGAGTTATTCCCAGTAATTCTGGCCACAAAGGTGCTGTTCCTGTCGATAGGCTTCCTATGAATTCGCGCTTCCTACCCACGATTCCGATACGACCAACTAATGCACCTACTATGAAAAAACTTCCTACCACTTACACTAGCCCTATGTCTATGACACATTAGCATGCCAGTCTGCTACGCAGGCCTACCCCCCTACCTAAGAATGCCCCAGGAAATGTGCCTGAACTACAAGGGTCACTGTGATAAAGTGAACATAGAGGTACACCAGCCCTCTCATTTCCTGACAGACAGACTTAGAAAAGCAGGGGTCGAACCTGCACTAGAGGAATCAAAACCCTCCATACTTCCATTATATTATTTCCTAGTAGGGTAAGCTAAACAAGCTATCGGGCCCATACCCCGAAAATGATGGTTCAACTCCTTCCCCTGCTAATGAACCCCCAAGCAAAACTAATCTTCGCCATCAGCCTCATCATAGGAACAACCATCACCATATCAAGCAACCACTGAGTATTGGCCTGAACCGGGTTAGAAATCAACACGCTAGCTATCCTACCCCTAATCTCAAAATCCCACCACCCGCGGGCCATCGAAGCTGCAACCAAGTATTTCCTGACACAAGCGGCTGCCTCCGCCCTAGTCCTGTTCTCAAGCATGACCAACGCATGGCACACCGGACAATGAGACATCACCCAGCTGACCCACCCAACCTCGTGCCTTCTCTTAACCGCCGCAATCTCAATAAAACTGGGACTAGTCCCATTCCACTTCTGATTCCCAGAAGTGCTTCAAGGTTCCCCCCTCATCACTGGCCTGCTCCTATCTACAGTCATAAAACTACCACCCCTCTCCCTACTCTATATGACCTCACCCTCACTAAATCCCACAGTACTAACTGCCATAGCCATCCTATCCGCCGCCCTAGGAGGATGAATAGGCCTAAACCAAACTCAAATCCGAAAAATCATGGCCTTCTCCTCCATCTCCCACCTGGGATGAATGGCTATCATCCTCACCTACGACCCTAAGCTCACCCTACTCAACTTCTGCCTATACTCACTAATGACCGCAACCGTATTCCTTACCTTAAACACAACCAAAGTACTGAAACTTCCCTCATTAATAACTGCATGAACCAAAATCCCAGCCCTAAACGCAATGCTACTTCTCACCCTTCTCTCCCTAGCAGGCCTGCCCCCCCTTACAGGATTTTTCCCTAAATGACTGATCATCCAAGAACTAACTAAACAAGATATAGCTCCAGCAGCGACTATAATCGCCCTGCTATCACTACTGAGCCTATTCTTTTACCTACGCCTTGCATACTGCACAACAATCACCCTCCCCCCTCACACTACAAACCACATAAAACAATGACATACTAACAAACCAACCAACCCCATAATCGCTATCCTAACCACCCTCTCCATCACCCTACTGCCCATTGCCCCTATAATCCGCACCCTATTTTAAGAAACTTAGGATCACTTAAACCGAAGGCCTTCAAAGCCTTAAACAAGAGTTAAACCCTCTTAGTTTCTGCTAAAGCCCGCAGGACTCTACCCTGCATCTCCTGAATGCAACCCAGGTACTTTAATTAAGCTAGGGCCTCCACCTCCTCCCTAGACAGATGGGCCTTGATCCCATAACACTATAGTTAACAGCTATATGCCCCAACCAGCAGGCTTCTGCCTACAGACCCCGGTACACAACCAGTGCACATCTATGAGCTTGCAACTCACCGTGAACTTCACTACGGAGCCGATAAGAAGAGGAATCAAACCTCTGTAAAAAGGACTACAGCCTAACGCTTATACACTCAGCCATCTTACCTATGACATTCATTAATCGATGATTATTCTCAACCAACCACAAAGACATCGGGACCCTCTACCTAATCTTCGGTGCATGAGCAGGAATAGTAGGCACCGCCCTAAGCCTTCTCATTCGAGCAGAACTAGGACAACCCGGAGCCCTCCTAGGAGACGACCAAATCTATAATGTAATCGTCACAGCCCATGCCTTTGTAATAATCTTTTTCATAGTCATACCCATCATAATCGGAGGGTTTGGAAACTGACTAGTGCCCCTAATGATCGGAGCCCCAGATATAGCATTCCCCCGAATAAACAACATAAGCTTCTGACTACTACCCCCCTCCTTCTTGCTCCTACTGGCATCCTCAACAGTCGAAGCAGGAGTAGGAACGGGCTGAACAGTCTACCCACCTCTAGCCGGCAACCTAGCCCACGCTGGAGCATCAGTCGACCTGGCCATCTTCTCCCTGCACCTAGCCGGTATCTCCTCAATCCTAGGCGCAATTAACTTCATCACAACAGCAATCAACATAAAACCCCCTGCCCTATCACAATATCAAACCCCTCTTTTCGTCTGATCAGTCCTAATCACCGCAATCCTACTCCTCCTATCTCTGCCAGTTCTCGCCGCCGGAATCACCATGCTACTAACAGATCGAAACCTGAACACAACATTCTTCGACCCCGCGGGCGGAGGCGACCCAGTTCTCTACCAACATCTCTTCTGATTCTTCGGACACCCAGAAGTATATATCCTAATCCTACCAGGTTTCGGGATCATTTCCCACGTAGTCACCTACTACTCAGGAAAAAAAGAGCCCTTCGGCTACATAGGAATAGTGTGAGCCATGCTATCCATCGGATTCCTTGGATTTATCGTATGAGCCCACCACATATTCACAGTAGGTATGGACGTAGACACCCGAGCATACTTCACATCAGCCACTATAATCATTGCCATCCCAACTGGCATCAAAGTCTTCAGCTGACTAGCAACACTACACGGAGGAACTATTAAATGAGACCCCCCAATACTATGGGCCCTAGGCTTCATCTTCCTGTTCACCATCGGAGGGCTCACAGGAATTGTACTAGCAAACTCTTCCCTAGACATTGCCCTACATGACACTTACTACGTAGTAGCCCACTTCCACTACGTACTATCCATAGGCGCAGTATTCGCTATCCTAGCAGGCTTCACCCACTGATTCCCCCTATTCACCGGATACACCCTGCACCCTACATGAGCCAAAACGCACTTCGGAGTAATGTTCGTAGGCGTAAACCTGACCTTCTTCCCCCAACACTTCCTAGGCCTAGCCGGCATGCCACGACGATACTCAGACTACCCAGACGCCTACACACTATGAAATACTATCTCCTCAGTAGGCTCACTAATTTCCCTAACAGCAGTAATCATGCTAGTCTTCATCATCTGAGAGGCCTTCGCATCAAAACGTAAAGTCCTCCAAACAGAGCTAACAAGCACTAACATTGAATGAATCCACGGCTGCCCACCACCATTCCACACATTCGAAGAGCCAGCCTTTGTTCAAGTCCAAGAAAGGAAGGAGTCGAACCCCCATATGTTGGTTTCAAGCCAACCGCATAAACCACCTATGCTTCTTTCTCATAAAGAGGTGTTAGTAAAACCATTACATAGTCTTGTCAAGACTAAATTACAGGTGAAAGCCCAGTACACCTCAAACCAAAACATGGCCAACCACTCACAACTCAGCTTCCAAGACGCCTCATCACCCATCATAGAAGAACTCATAGGATTCCACGACCATGCTCTAATGGTAGCCCTAGCTATCTGCAGCCTAGTCCTCTACCTACTAACCACTACACTCACAGGAAAACTATCATCAAACACAGTCGACGCACAAGTAATCGAAATTGTATGAACAATCCTCCCAGCCATAGTCCTGGTAGCCCTCGCCCTACCATCCCTACGAATTCTATACATAATAGACGAAATCAACCAACCCGACCTAACCCTAAAAGCTATCGGCCATCAATGATACTGAACCTACGAATATACAGACCTAAACAACCTCACATTCGACTCCTACATAACACCCACAACAGACCTGCCACTAGGACACTTCCGTCTACTAGAAGTTGACCATCGCGTTGTAGTCCCAGTAGAATCCACAGTCCGAGTAATCGTCACCGCCGATGACGTCCTACACTCCTGAGCTGTCCCAAGCCTAGGTGTAAAAACCGACGCAATCCCAGGACGCCTCAACCAAACCTCTCTAGTCGCCACCCGACCAGGAGTCTTCTACGGACAGTGCTCCGAAATCTGCGGGGCTAACCACAGCTTCATGCCCATTGTGGTAGAATCCACCCCACTCGCCAACTTCGAGAACTGATCCTCTCTGCTACTATCCCAATCGTTGAGAAGCTATGGACCAGCGTTAGCCTTTTAAGCTAAAGAAAGAGGACCCACCCCCCTCCTCAACGATATGCCTCAACTAAACCCAAATCCTTGATTTTTTATCATGATTATTACATGAATCACCCTCTCCCTAATCATCCAACCCAAACTCCTCTCCTTCATCACTATAAACCCACCATCTAACAAAACAACTACAACACCAAACACCACCCCTTGAACCTGACCATGAACCTAAGCTTTTTCGACCAATTTTCAAGCCCATCCCTACTAGGCATCCCCCTAATCCTAATCGCAATAGTCTTCCCAGCCCTACTTCTACCTTCACCAGACAACCGATGAGTCACTAACCGACTCTCTACCCTCCAACTATGATCCATCAACCTAACAACAAAGCAATTAATAACCCCACTAAACAAAAAAGGACACAAATGGGCCCTAATCCTAACATCCCTAATAATCTTCCTCCTGCTAACCAACTTACTAGGCCTGCTACCATACACATTCACCCCAACCACACAACTCTCCATAAACCTGGCCCTGGCCTTCCCCCTTTGACTCGCAACCCTACTTACCGGGCTACGAAACCAACCCTCCATCTCCCTAAGTCACCTACTACCAGAAGGTACCCCCACACCACTAATCCCCGCCCTAATCCTAATCGAAACGACAAGCCTCCTAATCCGTCCCCTAGCCCTAGGAGTACGCCTAACAGCCAATCTAACAGCAGGCCACCTACTAATCCAACTCATCTCCACCGCCACAGTAGCCCTATTCTCAACAATACCAATAGTCTCCCTACTAACACTACTAGTACTATTCCTACTAACCATTCTAGAAGTGGCAGTAGCCATAATCCAAGCCTACGTTTTCGTCCTCCTCCTAAGCCTATACCTACAAGAAAACATCTAAACCCAGAATGGCACACCAAGCACACTCTTACCACATAGTAGACCCAAGCCCATGACCCATCTTCGGGGCAGCTGCTGCCCTATTCACTACCTCAGGACTAACAATATGATTCCACTACAATTCACCACAACTCCTGATCCTAGGCCTACTCACAACCACCCTAGTCATATTCCAATGATGACGGGATATCGTACGAGAAAGCACATTCCAAGGACATCATACCCCCACCGTCCAAAAAGGCCTACGATACGGAATAGCCCTATTCATCACATCAGAGGCCTTCTTCTTCCTAGGCTTCTTCTGAGCATTCTTCCACTCCAGCCTAGCCCCCACCCCAGAACTAGGAGGCCAATGACCACCCATTGGGATCAAACCTCTAAACCCAATAGACGTCCCCCTCCTAAATACCGCCATCCTCCTAGCCTCAGGAGTCACCGTCACATGAGCCCACCACAGCATCATAGAAGCCAGCCGGAAACAAGCAATCCAAGCCCTAACCCTCACAGTCCTCCTAGGCTTCTACTTCACCGCCCTCCAAGCCATAGAATACTACGAAGCCCCATTCTCAATCGCCGATGGAGTATACGGGTCTACCTTCTTCGTTGCCACAGGATTCCACGGCCTCCACGTAATCATCGGATCCACCTTCCTCCTAGTATGCCTCCTACGCCTAATCAAATACCACTTCACACCAAACCACCACTTCGGTTTCGAAGCAGCAGCCTGATACTGACACTTCGTAGACGTCGTATGGCTCTTCCTCTACATCTCTATCTACTGATGAGGTTCCTGCTCTTCTAGTATACTCAATACAATCGACTTCCAATCCTTAGAATCTGGTTCAACCCCAGAGAAGAGCAATGAACATAATCCTATTCATAATCACCTTATCACTAGCCCTGAGCCTCACCCTGACTATTCTAAATTTTTGACTAGCCCAAATAACCCCAGACTCAGAAAAACTATCACCATACGAATGCGGATTCGACCCCCTAGGCTCCGCCCGCCTCCCATTCTCCATCCGATTCTTCCTAGTAGCAATCCTATTCCTCCTCTTCGACCTAGAAATCGCCCTCCTCCTCCCACTCCCATGAGCCACCCAACTCCAATCTCCTATCACCACCCTAACCCTAGCCTCCTCCCTAATCCTTCTCCTCATCCTAGGCCTTATCTACGAATGACTCCAAGGAGGATTAGAATGAGCAGAATAACAGAAAGTTAGTCTAAACAAGACAGTTGATTTCGACTCAACAGATTATAGTCCCCACCCTATAACTTTCTTTATGTCCTACCTACACTTAAGCTTCTACTCAGCCTTCACCCTAAGCAGCCTAGGCCTGGCCTTCCATCGAACCCACCTAATTTCAGCCCTACTATGTTTGGAAAGCATAATACTCTCCATGTACGTAGCCCTGGCCATATGACCCATCCAAACACAAACACCATCCGCCACCCTCCTACCCATCACTATACTAACATTCTCCGCCTGCGAAGCCGGCACAGGACTAGCACTACTAGTCGCCTCAACCCGAACCCACGGGTCCGACCACCTACACAACTTCAACCTTCTACGATGCTAAAAATCATAATCCCCACCATCATACTCCTTCCCCTTACCTTCCTCTCCCCAAGCAAACACTTATGAACCAACATCACAACACACAGCCTACTAATCGCCACCCTCAGTCTACAATGACTCACCCCTACATACTACCCAGGTAAAAACCTAACCCCCTGATCTTCCATTGACCAAATCTCATCCCCCCTGCTGGTCCTATCATGCTGACTCCTTCCCCTCATAATCATAGCAAGCCAAAACCACCTAGAACAAGAACCTACTATCCGCAAACGAATCTTCATCACAACAATACTCCTAGCCCAACCATTCCTAATCCTAGCCTTCTCAGCCTCCGAACTAATACTATTCTACATCGCATTCGAAGCCACCCTAATCCCTACCCTAATCCTCATCACACGATGAGGTAGCCAATCAGAACGCCTAAACGCCGGCATCTACCTCCTATTCTACACACTAGCCAGCTCACTCCCCTTACTGGTAGCTATCCTCCACCTACAAAACCAAATTGGCACCTTATACCTCCCTATACTCAAACTATCCCACCCTGCAACATTCCAATCCTGAACAGGCCTAGCATGCAGCCTAGCCCTGCTCACAGCTTTCATAGTTAAAGCCCCCTTGTACGGCCTACACCTATGACTGCCCAAAGCCCACGTAGAAGCCCCAATCGCCGGCTCCATACTACTAGCCGCCCTACTATTAAAACTCGGAGGATACGGCATCATACGAATCACAATCCTAGTAAACCCATCATCAAACAACCTACATTACCCATTCATTACCCTAGCATTATGAGGAGCACTAATAACCAGCGCCATCTGCCTACGACAAGTCGATCTGAAATCACTAATCGCCTACTCCTCTGTAAGCCACATAGGACTAGTTGTAGCCGCAACCATAATCCAAACACAATGAGCATTCTCAGGAGCAATAATCCTAATAATCTCCCACGGACTAACTTCATCAATACTATTCTGCCTAGCTAACACCAACTACGAGCGAACACACAGCCGAATCCTCCTACTCACACGAGGCCTACAACCCCTATTACCACTAATAGCCACCTGATGACTTCTAGCCAACCTAACCAACATAGCACTCCCCCCTACAACCAACCTAATAGCAGAGCTAACCATCGTAATCGCCCTATTCAACTGATCCTCCATCACAATCATTCTAACCGGAACAGCAATCCTACTAACCGCCTCATACACTCTCTACATACTCATAATAACCCAACGAGGAACCCTACCCTCCCACATCACATCAATCCAAAACTCCACAACACGAGAACACCTCCTCATATCCCTACACATAATCCCAATAGCACTACTCATTCTTAAACCAGACCTCATCTCCGGAATCCCCATATGCAAGTATAGTTTCAACCCAAACATTAGACCGTGACTCTAAAGATAGAAGTTAAACTCTTCTTACCTGCCGAGGGGAGGTTTAACCAACAAGAACTGCTAACTCTTGCATCTGAGTATAAAACCTCAGCCCCCTTACTTTCAAAGGATAACAGTAATCCAATGGTCTTAGGAACCACTCATCTTGGTGCAAATCCAAGTGAAAGTAATGGACCTACCACTAGTCCTAACTACAGCCATACTCACAACCCTAGCAACCCTGTCCACTCCAATCCTACTCCCCTTACTATCTGACAATCTAAAAAACACCCCAGCTACCATCACAAGCACAGTCAAAGCCTCCTTCCTAATCAGCCTAATCCCAATAACCATTTACATCCACTCCGGAACCGAAAGCCTAGTAACCTTCTGAGAGTGAAAATTCCTTATGAACTTTAAAATCCCCATTAGCCTAAAAATAGACTTCTACTCCCTCACTTTCTTCCCAATCGCCCTATTCGTATCATGGTCCATCCTACAATTTGCAACATGATACATAGCCTCAGACCCCTACATCACAAAATTCTTCACCTACCTCCTATTCTTCCTAATCGCAATACTCCTACTAATCATCGCCAATAACCTATTCGTCCTCTTCATCGGCTGAGAAGGAGTCGGAATCATATCCTTCTTACTAATCAGCTGATGACACGGCCGAGCGGAAGCCAACACAGCCGCCCTCCAAGCCGTACTATACAACCGAGTAGGAGACATCGGACTCATCCTCTGCATAGCATGACTAGCCTCCACCATAAACACCTGAGAAATCCAACAACTCTCAACCACCCATCAAACCCCCACCCTACCCCTTCTAGGCCTCATCCTAGCCGCAGCCGGCAAATCAGCACAATTCGGCCTACACCCCTGACTACCAGCCGCCATAGAAGGCCCAACCCCCGTATCCGCCTTACTCCACTCAAGCACAATAGTAGTAGCCGGAATCTTCCTACTAATCCGGACCCACCCCCTATTCAGTAACAACCAAACCGCCCTCACCCTATGCCTTTGCCTCGGAGCCCTCTCCACCCTATTTGCTGCCACATGTGCCCTCACACAAAACGACATCAAAAAAATCATCGCCTTCTCAACCTCAAGCCAGCTAGGCCTAATAATAGTCACAATCGGACTAAACCTGCCTGAACTTGCCTTCCTCCACATCTCAACCCACGCATTCTTCAAAGCTATACTATTCCTATGTTCAGGATCCATCATCCATAACCTCAACGGAGAACAGGACATCCGAAAAATAGGAGGCCTCCAAAAAATGCTGCCAACAACCACCGCATGCTTCACCATCGGCAACCTAGCCCTAATAGGAACTCCATTCCTAGCAGGATTCTACTCAAAAGACCAAATCATCGAAAGCTTAACTACATCCTACCTAAACACATGAGCCCTAGTTCTGACTCTAATCGCCACCTCATTCACTGCAGTATACACAATCCGCATGACCGTACTAGTCCAAACAGGCTTCGTCCGAATCCCCCCACTTACCCCAATAAACGAAAACAACCCTGCAGTAATCTTACCAATCACCCGCCTCGCCCTAGGAAGCATCACAGCAGGATTCCTAATCACATCCTTCATCCTCCCTACAAAAACCCCTCCAATAACCATACCCCTATACATTAAAATAACAGCCCTAGCAGTCACAGCCCTAGGAATCGTCCTAGCCCTAGAAATTTCAAAGATAACCCAAACCCTTATCCTAACAAAACAAGGCCCATTCTCAAACTTCTCCACATCCCTAGGATACTTCAACCCACTAATCCACCGCCTCAACACAAAAGCCCTTCTAGGAGGAGGACAAAACATCGCCTCCCACCTAATTGACCTCTCCTGATACAAAATACTAGGACCCGAAGGACTCGCAAGCCTACAACTAACAGCAACCAAAACCGCAACCGCCCTCCACTCCGGCCTAATCAAAGCATACCTAGGATCCTTCGCCCTCTCCATCATCATCATCCTCATATCCACATACAGAACCAACCCAATGGCCCTCAATCTTCGTAAAAACCACCGACTACTAAAAGTCATCAACGACGCCCTAATTGACCTACCAACACCATCAAACATCTCAACTTGATGAAACTTCGGATCACTACTAGGCATCTGCCTCATTACCCAAATCATCACAGGCCTACTACTGGCCATACACTACACAGCCGACACTTCCCTGGCCTTCTCCTCTGTAGCCCACATATGCCGAAATGTCCAATTTGGATGACTAATCCGCAACCTCCATGCAAACGGCGCTTCATTCTTCTTCATCTGCATCTACCTACACATCGGACGAGGACTGTACTACGGATCATACCTACACAAAGAAACCTGAAATGTTGGAGTAATCCTCCTCCTAACCCTCATAGCCACCGCCTTCGTCGGCTACGTCCTACCCTGAGGACAAATATCATTCTGAGGGGCTACAGTAATTACAAACCTATTCTCAGCCATCCCCTATATCGGCCAAACACTAGTCGAATGAGCCTGAGGGGGATTTTCAGTAGACAACCCAACACTAACACGATTCTTCGCCCTACATTTCCTACTTCCATTCGTAATCGCAGGCCTTACACTAGTTCACCTCACCTTTCTCCACGAAACCGGATCAAACAACCCCATAGGCATCCCCTCAGACTGCGATAAAATCCCCTTCCACCCATACTACACCACAAAAGACATCCTAGGATTCGCACTAATACTCTGCTCACTCGTCGCCCTAGCCCTATTCTCCCCTAACCTACTAGGAGACCCAGAAAATTTCACGCCCGCCAACCCTCTAGTCACTCCCCCCCATATTAAACCCGAATGATACTTCCTATTCGCCTATGCCATCCTCCGATCCATCCCGAACAAACTAGGAGGAGTGCTAGCCCTAGCCGCATCCATTCTAGTCCTATTCCTAGTCCCATTCCTCCACACATCCAAACTACGCTCAATAACATTCCGCCCACTATCACAAATCCTATTCTGAACCCTAGTCGCCGATATCCTAATCCTAACCTGAGTAGGCAGCCAACCAGTCGAACACCCGTTCATCATCATTGGCCAACTAGCCTCTCTCTTCTACTTCACCATCATCCTAGTTCTATTCCCTCTCGCATCAATCCTGGAGAATAAACTACTCAAACTCTAACTAAAACCCCCAACTCTAATAGTTTATAAAAAACATTGGTCTTGTAAACCAAAGACTGAAGATTGCACCTCTTCTTAGAGTTCTCCACCATCAGGAAAAAAGGAGTCAAACCTTCATCACCAACTCCCAAAGCTGGCATTTTTCAACTAAACTACTTCCTGACCACCCTCCTAAACAGCCCGAATAGCCCCCCGAGACAACCCACGCACAAGCTCTAACACCACAAACAACGTCAACAACAGCCCTCACCCCCCAATTAAAAGAGGCCCAACCCCCCATGAGTAAAACACAGCCACCCCACTAAAATCCGAACGAACCGACAACAGCCCCCCACCATTCACCGTCCCCTCCCCCGCCATAGCCCCAAACGCACCCACCACCATATACCCAACTCCAACAACCAACCCCATCCCAAGAGCATAACCAACAACTCCCCAATCAACCCAGGCCTCGGGATAAGGATCCGCCGCCAACGACACAGAATAAACAAATACAACCAACATCCCACCTAAATAAACCATAACCAGCACCAAAGACACAAAAGAAACCCCCAAACTAGCCAGTCAACCACACCCAGCAACCGCCCCCACAACTAGCCCTACCACCCCATAATAGGGAGAAGGGTTAGATGCAACCGCCAGCCCCCCTAGAACGAAACACCCACCTAAAAACAGAACAAATTCTATCATAAATTCCTGCTCGGCTTCTCTCCGAGACCTATGGCCTGAAAAGCCACCGTTATATTAATTTAACTACAGAANCTCCTAGAACCCCCATTTTTCCCCCCCCCCCCTTCCCCCCCCACCACATGTTTTCTTCATGTTTTGCAGGGTATGTACAAAATGCATCACACTCTTTGCCCCATCAGACAAGTACTCTAATGTAGGAAACCCAACGTCATACGCTATGCCTCTCCACAAACTACACAAACATGAACTCCAAAGAGATAATGTTTCTACCATAACACTCCTAGGGACATCCTTGTTTCAGGGACCATAAACCCAGTTTATCCTACCTCCGGCCAAGCCGCAAGCGTCACCCGAGACTAGATACGTGTTCCTAGTACATAACAACTCCCTCTAGTAAACGGATACCGTCCAGTACACCTTTGCATTCACCCAGTCTATTCAATTCGCCCACCTCCTAGGGTACCATCCCCGTCCAACAGCTTTCAAGCACTCCCAAGCCAGAGAACCTGGTTATCTATTAGTCGTGTTTCTCACGAGAACCGAGCTACTCGACGTATTCCGTGTCACCCTCCTTGCCGTGGCCCATACATCTAATAAACTTGCTCTTTGGCGCCTCTGGTTGTAATTTCAGGAACATACCTCCACCATACCTGATCTCTTGCTCTTCACAGATACAAGTGGTCGGTTGAACACTCCTCCCTAATCTCTCGTCTTCTCGGCATCCGACCGTCCTACACTTTTTCTCTTTCTGGGGTCTCTTCAATAAGCCCTTCTAGTGCGTAGCAGGTGATATCTTCCTCTTGACATGTCCATCACATGACATCCGCGCCAGACCTCCCCGAAACCACTTAGGGTGTAATGGTTTTATAGATAAGCCGTCGCAGACTTGGCACTGATGCACTTTGACCCCATTCATGAAACCCGCGCTTTTTACCTCTTAGGTATGCAGATAATGTAATGGTCCCTGTACATAACAACTTTATATTCACTTTCTAGGAATATATATCCAAACACACATTTCATGTGTTCATTTCTTTTTATATTGTCATTTTACATCATTTTTTTATCATTTTCGTTAAACATTTCACTGTATGTCCCTACATTTGTCCAAGTCATCATTTTACACTTAAACAACATCAAAATTTCCTCTATTTTACACCCAAACCAACAACACTTAAACCAATCATCTTTTTATCGTTAACTTAAAACTTACATAACCAATCACCAACCCTCAACCTAAAAATCAAACACCATACAACCCATAACACTACAAAAAATCAACCAAATCTTCCTCCCCCAACAACAAAAAAAATCAAACAAAAATACAAAACAAAAACACAAAAACCACAAATCCACCAACTAACAAACCCCTACCCCAA